TTTGCTTCAGAACAAAAGAATTAGAATTAGGCCCGGTCAACTGGAATGTGTATATTATCCATATAGGGGATCTTCCAATTGAGAAGATCCATCGACCTGAGACGAAGAGAAGGTTCTATCTATTTTATTTAGTTATTCATTTAGTTATTCAGTTAAACCAACGATTCGTTATTGGAGCAGATAGCAACAACCACCATTTCATCCGACATACGTATTTTTTATTTTTCCAATGGATTTACATCTTTCATTAATGGAAATTTTTTGATGTAGTGAGGAATCGCTCTCGTTGCTCGCTGTTCAAGAATTCTTGTTTAGGCAGTTCATACCATCCATACATAGTGTTTTGATCTAAGATTTCAATTCTTCCATGTTTCAGCAGTAACATATTGTTCCGTGTCCAAAATATGGAAGAAGGAGGTGTTTCCACGACTCTACCACTCAGTCAATTCTGTTCCACTTAATCCCTATTTCATGGCCACATATCTTTCAGGCTAAGGAATGGGAAACCTTTCTCCTATTACATGAATCCAATTTTCATTTCATCCGGGAAAAGCCATCTTTTTCTCAACAATGCCTTTGTCATTTGATCCAATAGCCTTCCGTTAGATAGGAACAGATTTGATAAATACTGATAACTCTCGGATAGAGTATTAGAACGGAAAAATCCATTAGATAATGAACTCTTGGTTCTAAGCCATCTCTGGCGATGAATCAACAATTCGAAGTGCTTTTCTTGCGTATTCTTGATAAACCAGCGTTTATATATAGATGTAGGAGGATCTGTTTGGGAAGTAAGAAGCCCCTTTGACATCTCTTCATCTGCAAAGAATTCTCGATGTGAAAACACAGAGACAAGGGGCTGGTCTTTGAATAGGAAAAAGAGTGGATCTGCAGGGTCCCAAATGAATTGGCTTATTCGAAAAACGCCTTGTTCTTTGGAAGATCTATCTCGTATCTGGTACTGCATGGTTCCACTCTGCAAGAACTCCGAATCATTCTCTTGAAGCTCATCCTCTTCACCATAAATGATCCGCTTGCCCCGAAATGACCTGGCCCAATAGGGAAATCCCAATGAATTGGGCCTTTCGATACAATCAAATAGAAAGCCCCAAGGGCTCCATATTCTAGGCGCCCAAACTATGTGATTGAATAAATCCTCCTCTATCTGTTGCGGGTCGAGGATTCCTTCTACTTCCCCTTCTTCAAACTCCGATTCATATTTTTCATAGAGAAATCCCTGATCAAGGATAGAACAAGATCCATTTTGCATCATATCTAAGGGACTCCTTGGTTCGGGCCGAAGAAGCAATGTCACTCGATCATTATCAAACTGACTGCAATCTTTTTCTGTCCGTGAGGATCCCACTAGAGCGCCTTCTACTTCTAATAGGCCATGAACTAGATCAGAATCATTCTCAACAAGTCCATAATAGGTGATCCCATTTTTTTCATCGGGTCCGGGTAGAGACCAAAGGTCTTGAGCAATCGATCCGGCAGAACAACTCAAAAGATAAAGAAGTATCGTTAATTTCTTCATGCTCGTTCCAAGTTCGAAGTACCATTTGTACAAATAAGAATCCCCTTCGTTACATGATTTCTTCTTCATATAGATAGATATAGGATCTATCGGGCAATTACTTAGAAATACATTTTGTGCAACAGCCCTTCCTATCTGATAGAAAAGGATCCCATGATCCTGAACCGATCTTACCTGGGATCGCAAATCCCAAGTTTGTCTATGAAGAGCAGATCTAATTATATTAGTGTCTATAATTGATTTCTTCTGTGTAATACTAATCGATAGGGCCTCATTGGTAAGTGCTACAAGATCTCGTACATTGGAACCCATGGTTACGGACCCGAATCTCTTAGTATGGAACATTTTCTTTTCCAAGTGAAATCCCCTACTATATGAAAGAGTGAAAACGTGCTTTCGTTGTTGTGGAATAAGAAGCCTTCGTATCTTAATGCATGTATTTAATTTATTCGGAGCTATTAGAGCGGGATCCACTTTTTGGGGAATATGAGTCGAAGCAATAACAAGAATATTTCGAGTGGAACATCTTTCACAATCCCTGGAGAGATAGTTCACTAATAGACCGAGGGATAAGTAATTCGACTCATTCACATCCAGATCGTGAATGTTTGGAATCCATATTATGCAAGGAGACATTGCTTTTGCTAATTCGAATTGAAGGGTGATATAAAATCGGTCTATTTCTGGCATCATATCCATAGTTAGTGCATTCATCCTAGTTAGAAGCTCCAGCTCCGTATCAAGGTCACGGTCGATATCGTCACTCACATCAATATCGTCACTATCATCAATATCGTCCCTATCATCAATAATAAAACCCTTAGGCTTGTTATCCAGGAACTTGTTCAGAAATACTGTAATGAAAGGAACATAGGAGTTTGTCGCTAGGTATTTGACCAAATAGGACCGTCCAGTTCCTATAGAACCTATCACTAAAATACCCCTCGAGGGGGATAAGGCTAA